GACATTTTTCACAAATTTTACGAACAGAAGCTCTGATTTTCATATTTGTCATTCCTTATCTTAAATTGTAATTTTCTTCTTGGAAGAAAAAGAGTTTCTTGAGATTTTGCATCTCGAATCGTATTCTCACGAAAGGGGTGTTCAAACCACTTAATCCTTGGAATCCTTGTTACGGAGTCGATAAATTATACGTCCTTTGGTTGAATCATACCGACTTACCTCAACCTTGACTCTATCTCCCGGTAGTATCCGTATAAAACTACGTCGGATCTTTCCTGAAACATAACCTAGAATCAGATCTTCATTATCTAAACGAACCCGGAACATGCCATTGGGAAGCGATTCGGTAATTAAACCCTCATGAATCCATTTTTGTTCTTTCATTCCAGGTAAAGTCCCCTTGAAGTATCAACTAATGAAGGAGGAACAATATTAGACAACTCGTCCCTTTTCTTTTTTATTTTACAATTTAAAATTGTAAGTTTTGTGTCCAATTTGTAGATTACCATATATAACACAAAATTTCTCCGCCGATGCCTTCTAGCCGAGCCTCTCGGTCTGTCATTATACCCCGAGAAGTAGAAATAATTACAATTCCCATACCGCCTAAAATTCGAGGAATTCGTCGATAATTAGAATAGATTCGTAGACCAGGTCGACTGATCCGTTTTAAATTTAAAAGATTTCTACAGGGCCTTTTCCTATTCCTTCTATGTCGCAGCGTTAAAACCAAAAAATCTTTGTTGTTTTCTCGATGTTTTCTCACGTTTTCGATAAAACCCTCTCTTAAAAGTATTTTGACAATATTTTCGGTAATATTAGTAGCTGTTATTCGAACCACTCTTTTTTTATCCATATCAGCATTTCGTATAGAGGTTATTACCTCAGCAATAGTGTCCCTACCCATGATGAACTAAAATTGTTGGTGACTCAAAATTTGATATAATCAACATGCTTATTTCTTTTTTTTTGTTTGTTTATGAATTTGAGTAATTAAAGGTATATGCGTGAAATACAATCTATTTCTCAATCCATTTCTTTCAACTGTTCCACTATAAAATATCACGATCCCCTTTTATAATACTTCGGGAGCTAATGAAACTATTTTAGTAAAATGAAATTGTCTTAATTCCCGGGCGATCGCGCCAAAAATTCGAGTTCCTTTTGGATTTCCTTCTTGATCAATAACAACTGCAGCATTGTCATCATATCGGATTATCATACCGTTATCACGTTTGAGTTCTTTACAGGTACGCACAATTACAGCTCTGACCACTTCTGATTTTTCTAGGGGCATATTTGGTACTGCTTCTTTGATCACAGCAACAATAACGTCACCAATATGAGCATATCGACGATTGCTAGCTCCTATGATTCGAATACACATCAGTTCTCGAGCCCCGCTGTTATCTGCTACATTTAAATGGGTCTGAGGTTGAATCATATCATTTTGTAATTTGTTCTTTTAATGCAAAGGACAAAAAAAAGAAATATTATTTGTCTAAAAAGAAAAAAAAAGAAATAAGCAATTTTTTTTCACACCCAAGACTCATTTCTATTAGTTCTACCCTTTTATCCCGAAATAATGAATTGAGTCCGTATAGGCATTTTGGATGCTGCTATTGAAATAGCCCTTCTAGCTATATTTTCTGTGACTCCGCCCATTTCATAAAGTATTCGACCTGGTTTAACAACAGCTACCCAATATTCCGGGGATCCTTTCCCCGAACCCATACGTGTTTCTGCGGGCCTTAGTGTAACTGGTTTGTCTGGAAATATACGTACCCATAGTTTTCCACCACGACGCGCATTTCGTGTCATTGCTCGTCGACCGGCTTCTATTTGTCTAGATGTGATCCAAGCGGGTTCGAGTGCCTGAAGAGCATATTTACCGAAACAAATACGATTCCCTCGATACGATATTCCCTTCATTCTTCCTCTATGTTGTTTACGGAATCTGGTTCTTTTAGGGTTATAGTTGATGGTTGGTTATGAATTCCATCTCTACTGCAGAACCGGACGTGAGAGTTTCTTCTCATCCGGCTCCTCGCGAATAAAAAAATTGAAAAATAAAAAGATTTCGAATCTTAATTAATTAACTAATTAAGATATACATGTATTTAAATTGAATCGTGGAATTTTTTTAGATTTCATCTAATCTAATCTATTAGTAATCTATAGATCTTGTTTAAATAGACAATTAAAGATTTTAGTTTATATTTTCGAAATCATATTGTTATTTTGAAATATAAATAGAACAAATTTTTGTGTTTTTATCGTCCAAATTTATCAATTCAAAAAAAAAAAAAAAGAAAGTTTTCGCGGGCGAATATTTACTCTTCTATTTCAATTTTCGGCTTGTCTCCTGACTTCTTACAATAGATGAATTGATCTCCGGTTCATTCCGCCATCCCGACCAGTGAATCATTAAGATTCCTTTTTGACTAAAATCTTTTGCATTCACAGCTTCCATCGTTCCCATCGCTTCTTACTTAATGCT